AAATGAACATCCAATGTTTTATTGATTCGGAGTAACATAATGTATTACTGCAGATTAGTTGGCAGGCGATCTATTGGGATTGTAGTTCAATTGGTTAGAGTACCGCCCTGTCAAGACGGAAGTTGCGGGTTCGAGCCCCGTCAGTCCCGGTCGAATTGAATAAGTGTACCCTTTTTTCTTATCCTCGTTCCTAGATAAATTAGAACTTTTCCTTTTCTTTATGTTGGTGGGAGCTACGTAAAAAGGGTGCATCAGGATAAATGGAATTTTCACGCGGGAGAATTCCTGTTCTGTCTGTCGTTTGTTTTTAGGGCTAATAACAGCTATTAGCCGATACAAAGTCTTGCTATAGACTATTGTCATGTCTAAGTATAACTCAAGGTAGTTACATATGATTCTTCTATTCAATCAATAGAACCCATTTCATGCTAGACCGTTATGAATAAAGGATAATAGCATGTTATACTATTTCACTTCTATTGAAGAATCAATGAAATTTGTTAGTAGATTCCGTTAATCTAATTGATCCTATTGATTGAACCTCATCCTTTAAGGATTCAATCCATTTTGGGGATCATAAAAAATATATGAGATCAAATCTCGAGTTATTGTAAAACGAAGGGAAAATCAATCATGGAAGTAAATATTCTTGCATTTCTTGCTGTTGCATTGTTCATTTCAGTCCCTACTGCTTTTCTAATCATTATTTACGTAAAAACGATCAGTGGAAGCAATTAACTTGTATGAAAATACAGTGCTTTTTGATCACTAAAGCATCTAGAAATGTTATGGATCATGAGGCGGAAAAAAGTGATAGAGGCCCCGGGTAGAGATTAATGTGTATAAGTAGTAAGTACTACTTATACACATTAATCTCTAGAGCAATTAATAAATAATTGCTTGGATAACAATTAGGCCTAATAAGAAATCAAGGCTAGTAGCTTTTTTTATTTAGTTATTCCACAACTGTTGTGTAAACAGAACAGAGGTGTAGGTTATGAATATGTTGTTAACATATTCATAATAGTCTTTTTTACAGATCCCTTAATAGTACATAGTGGATATGAAACTGTAAATTACATAAGAAAAAACAGTTTCTATGGGATAGAAAGGATCTATGACTAAGACGGATCAACGCAAGCAATGTGCACGTTTAAGTTTCTCCAGGCTAGAAAGGGTTTACATTGAATCGGATCAATTTTCAATTATCCGATGAAAACATATTAAAAACGTACACTATTTTGTTTTGATTCCAGCTATTCCTATATATTAGTTCTATATATAACTAATATTTTTACGATAACTCTTATCGTAAAAATATTATTCTTCGTTGAAGTCGAATAGAACTATGGACTCATCCTAGGGAAGAGAAGAACTAGTTGAATGAGTGAGGAAGAATGCAAGAGTAAAATCCAAGAAAGATTAGGGTAAATCTCTCTCTGCATATCCGCAAAGGATAAGCTTCATAAATAAAAGAATATATTATTTTAGCTATATCACCGAGGATTCAGTATTACGTACGAGATCTTTATGAAACTGGAAATATTATCATTTCAGAATGATTTGAAACGAGGCAATTGCTTAGAAAATGAACTATATATATATATTATAATCCACTTCTACCCCATACTACGAGTGAAAGCGAAAATGTAAAAACTACCATTAGAGCAGCCCAAGCGATATCGACTATATCCATACCAATGCCTCAATTTGCAAAAATAATAATATGATAATCATTAATTACTGATGATAAGAGAACTAATCAGGATAGTGCAAAGTGTAAATCATCCACCTTCCCATTTAAAACTGACTAGTAAATATTAGATATTTAGCATTCCATTTGTTTATTAGAACTAGTTACTATAAACTATCTATAGTATCGCATATCCACGACAAAAAGAAACAACATTCTATAGGTTCTATTGGGTAATATGGGGCAGCACAAGTTATCCGCAAAAATGATGGAATGGAAAATTCCCATCCCAGTTTTTTTGCTTTTATTCTGCTCTATTTACTGTTCACTCTAACATTTACTGTTCACTCTAACATAGTGAGGGGGCACTCGGATTTGAATCCAAGGTAGAATATTTTGAGTCCCCTGACCACTAGGTTTTGTCGTATAGGGAATTGGCAGTGCCCCTATCAATAATGCGTGTCGTATGGGGTCGGATAGAGGGGTTACAGTATCCCTTCAACTTTCTCATATTGGCAATCTAATACCAATAGGGGCAAATATTCAATATAGAATAAAGAATAGGCGACACCCAGATTCGAACTGGGGATGGGAGATTTGCAGTCTCCTGCCTTACCGCTTGGCCATGTCACCAATCATAGATCCGCATTTCTTTCTCGATTAAAGGATAATAGGAAATCCTTGCTTGAGTCAACTAGAAAAGAAATAAAAAGTCTCAAGGGACCTTTTCCTTTTCTTATAATTTTAGAATGATCTATCTGGATATGGGTGGAATTCCACGGGATATAGTGAACGAAATATACATCTCAATTTCTGTCAGATTGATTCATATGGATCAATAAGAAATCATTAACGAAATAAACTTCTGAATTTATGGACGATAAACTTCCAATGCGCTTAGATGGAAATAAGGCACCATTTACAATCCCCGAATTTGGTAAAATACAGTTTGAGGGATTTTGTCGTTTCTTGGATCAAGGCTTAATAGAAGAACTACACAAATTTCCAAAAATTGAAAGTTCGGATAAAAGACTAGAATTTAGTATTTCTGGGAATAGATATGAATTAGAAAAACCTACCATTAAAGAGAGAGATGCTGTCTATAAATCCCGTACATATTACTCTAGATTTTGCGTACCAGCAAAGGTTATTCAAAGAACTTGTCAAGATATACATGAACAAGATGTATTTCTTGGAAAAATGCCTTTAATGAGTTCCAAAGGATTTTTTGTAGTAAATGGAAATTATAGAGTCGTGGTCAATCAAATATTAAGAAGTCCCGGTATTTATTACCGTTCAAAAATAAAAAATAATGAACTTATTTATACTGGTACGATAATCTCAGATTGGGGAGGAAGATCAAGATTAGAGATCGATGAAACAGGAAGGTTATGGGTTTTTGTAAGAAAAAAACAAAAAATATCTATTTTACTTCTATTATTGGCTATGGGTCTTGATCTCCAAGATATTCTCTACAATGCTCCCCTGCTCAATAAATACATTTGTTCTGGGGGACCTGAACGTAAGGCATATCAGGAGTTAGAAGCTATGAGAAGGGAAGATGCTCTTTTGGAGTTTTATAAAAAACTCTCCGGTCCCGATGAAGTAGAGGACAGCGACGATGAAGAAGAAACAAATGACGATTTGGTATTTTCCGAGTCTGAATGTAAAGAATTACAAGAGAAGTTTTTCTCACAAAAGTGTGAATTAGGAAAGATCGGTAGGCGAAATCTGAACAAAAAACTGAATCTTAATATCCCCGAGACCGAGATCTTTTTATTACCACAAGATCTATTGGCTGCTGTTGATTATCTTATCAGAGCTCGATTTGGAGGGGGAACGTTGGATGATATAGATCATATTCAGAATAAACGTATACGTTCTGTGGCAGATTTATTACAAATTGAATTTGAATTTGCCCTTCTGCTTTTAGAACAAACAGTGAAAACAACTCTGATGATAAGGCGTTCATCAACTGAACCAACTCCTAATGACTTAGTAAAGTCAAGACCATTAACAAAAACTTTTCAAGAATTTTTTGGTTTACACCCCTTATCGCAGTTTTTGGATCAAACTAATCCATTGGCCGAAATAGTTCATAGCCGAAAATTGAGTCATTTAGGCCCTGGAGGGTTAACACCTCGAACTGCTACTTTCCGGATCCGGGATATTCATCCTAGTCATTATGGACGTATTTGTCCAATTGCGACGTCCGAAGGAAAGAACGCTGGACTTGTCGCATCGTTATCGATTTACGCAACGCTTGGTCCTTATGACTCTTTACAGACTCCATACTATAATATATCTAAGAGATCAAAAGAAGAAATGGTTTATCTATTACCTGGAGAAGATGAAAGCTATCGGATAGCTACGGGTGATCATTTGGCGTTAAATCATGGTATTCAAGAAGAACAGGTTACTCCAGCTTTTTATCAACAAGAATTTTTAGTTCTTGCATGGGAGCAAATCGATTTCAGGAATATTTATCCGAACCAATACTTTTCCGTTGGAGTTTGCCTTGTTCCTTTTCTTGAACATAATGACGCAAATCGTGCTTTAATGGGTTCCAATATGCAGCGTCAAGCAGTTGCATCATTTCAACCTGAAAAATGCATTGTCGGAACTGGCTTGGAAGGTCAAGCAGCTCTAGATTCAGGAAGTGTAGCTATAGCTACACAAAAAGGAAGCATCAAGTATATTGATGCTGGAAGCATCACTTCATACGGTTATCGAAACACTAGAAAAAAAAGAAAAGGAAACACTAGGAAAAAAAGAAAAAGAACAGAATTGGCCCTATATCAACGTTCTAATAGCAATACTTGTATACATCAAAAACCTCGGATTCGTCAAGGGCAATGTGTAAAGAAAGGACAAATTCTGGCGGACGGCGCGGCTACAGTAGGGGGGGAGCTCTGTTTGGGAAAAAACATCTTAGTGGCTTATATGCCATGGGAGGGCTTCAATTTTGAAGACGCAGTGGTTATTAGTGAACGTCTGGTATATGAAGATATTTATACTTCTTTCCAGATCGTAAGATATGAAATTGGAATATATATGAAGAACGAGGGCCCCGAGATAATCACTAGGGAAATACCTCGTTTAGATGCTCATTCACTCCGTCATTTGGACAAAAATGGCCTTGTAAAGCTAGGATCTTGGATAGAACCAGGTGATGTTTTAGTTGGTAAATTGACGCCTCAAACAGCCAAGGAATCATTATATACTCCAGAAGAAAGATTATTACACGCCATATTCGGTATTGAGCTCTCTAATGCAAGAGAAAATTGTCTTAAAGTACCAGTAGGTGTAAGAGGTCGAGTTATCGATGTGAGATGGATCCATAAAAAAGATAACTATGGTGATTCTATAAAAGAAATCCATGTATATATCTTACAAAAACGTAAGATAAAAGTGGGCGATAAAGTAGCTGGAAGGCACGGTAATAAAGGTATTATTTCCATAGTTTTGCCCAGACAAGACATGCCATATTTGCAAAATGGAACACCAGTGGATATGATATTAAATCCATTAGGGGTACCCTCACGAATGAATGTAGGGCAGATCTTTGAATGTTTGCTGGGTTTAGCAGGGAAACTGATGAACAAACATTATAGAATAGCCACTTTTGACGAAAGGTACGAGCAAGAGGCTTCAAGAAAACTAGTGTTTTCTGAACTTTATAAAGCTAGTGAGCGAACAACTAATCCATGGGTATTTGAACCTGATCATCCTGGAAAACATAGATTAATTGATGGAAGAACAGGAGAGGTTTTTGAACAACCTGTTACAATAGGAACAGCTTATATGTCGAAATTATGCCATCAAGTGGATGACAAAATCCATGCACGTTCCAGTGGACCTTATGCACGGGTTACGCAACAACCTCTTAAAGGAAGATCCAGACGAGGAGGGCAACGAGTAGGAGAAATGGAAGTTTGGGCTCTAGAAGGGTCTGGTGTTGCTTATAACTTACACGAGATGGGTACTCTTAAATCTGACCATATTGACAGTCGTAAAAGAATACTTGGCGCTATTCTTACTGGAGAACCAATACCTAAACCAGAACCAGACACTACTCCCGAATCTTTCCGATTGCTTATTCGGGAATTACGATCTTTAGCTCTAGACTTGAACCATGCTATTATATCCGCAAAAGATTTTCAGATAGATAGGAAGCAAAATTAATCAAAATTTAGAAAAATCTTTGTTTTCTGATTCTATAGTTTATACTATTCCACTTTCCGTTTACTATGAATCAAATTCCTTTTTTTTAATAATGTATATGATTAACCAAAATAAACATCGCCAACTTCAAATTGGCTTAGCTTCGCCCGAACAGATTCGTGCTTGGTCTGAAAGAATTTTACCTAATGGGGAAAGAGTCGGAGAGGTTACTAACCCTTATGCTTTTGATATTGAAACTAATAAACCAGAAAGAGATGGATTGTTCCGTGAAAGAATTTTTGGACCTAAAAAAACTGGAGTTTGTGCTTGTGGGAAGCCTAAAGTGATTGAGAATGAGGAAGGCTCTCAATTTTGTAAACATTGTGGAGTTGAACTTGTAGATTCTCGAATTCGAAGATATCGAATGGGATACATTAAACTGGCATGCCCAGTGGTTCATATCTGGTATTTTAAACGACGTCCCAGTTATATCGCGAATCTATTAGATCTAACTCGTAAAGATTTAGAAGGCCTAGTATATTGCGATTCTTGTATTACTAGGGCTGTAGCTAACAAACCAACTTTATTGCGAGTTGGAAGTGGTCCGTTCCAATATCAGGATCAATACTGGACTGATATTATTCATCAGTATATCACCTGGTGGGACCTTAGGGAATTTTTAGAGAGAGAAATAACCACTGGGGGAAATGCTATAAGAGAAAAACTAGCTGGTCTAGATCTGCAAATTATTCTAGATCGTTCATCTATGGAATGGGTTACATTGGACGCCATTTTGAAAACACAAAATGGTTTTAACGGGCTTCCTGAAGACGGGCTTCCTGAAGACGGGCTTCCTGAAGACGGGCTTCCTGAAGAGGAGGAGAGCCTAGAATTGCTTATAGAAAAACAAATAGACGAAGAAATAGAAAGAGAATGGGAACAGTGGGAAAAGAAGAATCTTGAACCGGAGGTTCCTGAAGAGGAGGAGAGCCTAGAATTGCTTATAGCAAAAATATGGGGAAAAGAGGGGACTGAAGAGAAAGATCTTTTTGAGGAGGATCTTCTTTATGAAGAAGAGGCCCCGGATTGGGAAGAGTATATGATTCGAAGAAGAAAGGATTTTTTGGTTAGACGCATGAAATTAACTAAACACTTTATTCAAACAAATATACAACCAGAATGGATGGTTTTATGCCTATTACCAGTTCTTCCTCCCGAACCGAGGCCCATGTTTCAATTAGATGAGGGTGATATTATTACATCGGATATAAATGAGCTCTATCGAAAACTCATCCTTCGAAATCGTATTCTTACTAAATTCCTGGCAAAATTATTTACGCCACTGCCAGACTCTGTTAATGGCCAAAAAAGATTGATCCAAGAATCTGTAGATGCACTTCTCGATAATGGCATCGGTGGACAACCAGTAACAGATAGACATGATAGGCCTTATAAATCGTTCTCAGATTTGATCCAAGGCAAGGAAGGGAGATTTCGTGAAAATTTACTTGGAAAACGAGTCGATTATTCAGGTCGTTCTGTGATTGTGGTGGGTCCTTTTCTCTCATTGTATCAATGTGGATTACCCCTCGAAATAGCAGTAGAGCTTTTTCAAGCATTTTTAATTCGTAGTCTAATTGAACGACATATTGCTCCCAACCTAAGAGCTGCTAAAAGTCTGATTCGAGACAGGGCGCCCGTTATATGGAGCGTACTTAAAGAGGTTTTGCGAGGATATCCCCTATTGTTAAATCGAGCTCCTACCTTACACAGATTGGGAATACAAGCGTTTCAGCCTATTCTAATAGAAGGGCGTGCTATTCGTTTACATCCATTGGTTTGTGCAGGATTTAACGCGGACTTTGACGGGGATCAGATGGCTGTCCACGTACCTCTGTCTCTGGAAGCTCAAGCGGAAGCTCGTTTACTTATGTTTTCTCACATAAATCTCTTGTCTCCTGCTACTGGAGATTCTCTTTGTGTACCAACTCAAGATATGCTTCTCGGACTTTATAGATCTACCCTTGAAAATAATCAAGGTATTTATGAAAATAAATACCATCCGTATAACGCAAAGAATAACATCATTTCACCTTCGTTTTCCAGTTATGAGGATGCGCTCGGGGCTTATCAACATAAACGAATTGACTTAGATAGCCCTTTATGGCTCCGGTGGGGGAGGGCCCCAGATCTCGGGACAGGTATCCCTATTATTAATTCAGTCAACCGGGAAGCTCCTATCGAGGTTCAATATGAACCTTTGGGCACCTTCTACGAAATATATGAAGATTTTCAAATAAGAAAAGGTAGAGTGGGAGAAATTATTAATAGATACATTCGAACAACTGTTGGGCGCACTCGTTTGAATCGAGAAATAGAAGAAGCCATGAAAGGCTTGTGGGCTTATGTCAGCCGAGAAATATCGTTATAAGTTATTAGAATATCATATTGTTAGTTTTATGATCCTTTCATTCATGCAAAGATAGAGATCGAGGAAGCCTTCCGTTCCGGCTTGAACCCATTGCTGAATCTTACTCCAAAAAAAAATGGGAGGTTTTTTCTTATGACAACCCCTTTGTTCGAAGTGCCCTTTTATAATAAAGTGATGGATAGAACTGCCATGAAACAGCTTATTAGAAGATTCATAAATCATTTTGGAATGACATATACATCACATATATTGGACCAACTTAAGACTTCAGGTTTCCAACAAGCTACTGATGCAGCTATTTCACTAGGAATTGATGATCTTTTAACAGCACCATCCAAAGGATGGCTTGTCCAAGATGCAGAGCAACAGGATTTTGTTTCAGAAAAAGATCATTATTACGGGAATGTACATGCAGTGGAAAAACTACGTCAATTGATCGAGATATGGCATGCTACAAGTGAATATTTGAGACAAGAAATGAATCCAAATTTTAGGAGAACTGACCCTTTTAATCCTGTACATATGATGTCCTTCTCAGGATCCAGAGGAAGTACATCTCAGGTTCACCAATTAGTAGGTATGAGAGGATTAGTGTCAGATCCTCAAGGTAAAATAATTGATTTACCCATTCAAAGAAATTTTCGCGAAGGACTCTCTTTAACAGAATATATTATTTCCTGTTATGGCGCTCGTAAAGGAGTTGTGGATACTGCGGTGCGAACAGCAGATGCTGGATACCTGACGCGTAGACTTGTAGAAGTAGTTCAACACATCGTTGTACGCAGAGCGGATTGTGGCACTATCCAAGGTAGTTTTGTAAGTCTCAGTCGAGGTCGAGAAAGGATAAAAAATCAAATTGTTCTACAAACACAAACACTGATTGGCCGTGTGTTAGCAGACGATGTATATATGAATGGAAGATGCATTGCCACACGTAATCAGGGTATTGGGACTAGACTTGCCGACCAATTACGGAATCTCCAAGTACAACCAATATATATACGAACCCCTTTTACTTGTAAGGGTATATCCTGGATTTGCCAATTATGTTATGGTCGGAGTACCACTCACGATAACTTAATTGAATTAGGAGAAGCAGTTGGTATTATTGCGGGTCAATCAATTGGGGAACCAGGGACCCAACTAACACTAAGGACTTTTCATACCGGTGGGGTATTTACAGGTGATATTACGGAACAAGTACGAGCCCCTTTCAACGGAAAAATTCAATTTAATGAAAATTTTCTTTTTCCTACACGTACGCGTCATGGGCATCCTGCTTATATATGTTACAATAACTTTATCGTTACTCTTGTTGATGGTCACGATAAAGTACAAAAATTGACCATTCCATCACAAAGTTTACTTTTGGTTCAAAATGATCAATATGTGGAATCGGAACAGGTTATTGCCGAGGTTCGTGCTAGAACCTCTCCTTTCAAAGAAAAAGTTCAGAAACATATATATTCTGACCTAAAGGGAGAAATGCATTGGAGTACCCATGTGTGTCATGCCCACAGAAATTATAGTAATGTTCATTTCATACTCAAGACAACTCATTTCTGGGTATTATCAGGAGGTATGTATGGATCTGTTGTAGTACCTTTCTCATTTCATAAAGATCAAGATCAAGTGAATGTTCAACTTCTTTTTGACAAACATCAATCACTTCCAAATTGTTCGGTGGACCAAGTGATCCACAAATCAGTTGACTCAAACTGCTCCGAGGAAGAAAAAAAAGAACAAATCTTAAGTTATCCCCAAACTGATCGAATCATATCCCCTAAACATTGGGACTCTATCTATCCCAGCATTCTTTCTGATAATTCTGGAGTGGCGGTGAAAAAGAAAACGACCAGAGTAAAACGAGAAAAGGAAACAAATCGATTCATCGTCCCGTTGCGGTGTGATAAAGAATGGGGAAAGCGAACAATCTCTTATCCTGATTTCATTCTTAGAATACCCAGAAAAGGCATTCTACAGAGAAATAAAATTTTTGCTGTATTGAATAACCCTCAATATAGAATTGACAGTTCAGAAGGTTCCAAATATGGGGTGACCCTCGGGGGTAATTCAATTGGGGAAAATTCAAATTATTTTGAAAATAAAACAAACAGGGCTTATGCTTCTCTTATTTCAGTAAGAACAAATAAGAAGGTTATCAATATGCTTCGAATTAGCTTGAGGCAATACCCCCTTTTGGATAGGGCAGAAAGATACAATACAACAAGTTCCGATGTTATGTTTCATAACAGCTTAGATCACACTAATTCTTTTTGTTCTGATGATAAAAGTAAATTACTTAATAAAAATCAAGGCACTATTCACTCATTACCCAATCAGAACAAAAAGGATAAATCCTTTATGGTTTTGTCACCGTCTGACTATTTAAAAATCGTTCTATTCAAGGAAAAAAAATGTTTCAGTACGGCAAACAAATCAATTCGAGAGGATCCGATTATACAAATCATTGAATCATTGGGTCTCTTGGGTCATTTACATATTATTACTAACCGTTTTTCATACTCCCATTTCATTACTTCTAATAAAGTTTTGCTAAAGAAACGTTCAATCTCTGAGAACTACTCTAAAACTTTTCAAGTAGCTAAATGCTATTTTATGGATGAAAATACGGGAATTTCTAAATTCGATACATGCAGGAACATCATTTACGATTTCTTTAATTCTGATTGGTGCTCCCCCTTATCCAATTCTCCCGAAGAAATATTTCCAGTAGTTAGCCTTGGACAATTGATTTGTGAAAGTGAATATATATCCGAAAATGAATCATTTCCAAAATCTGGTCAAATTATAGCCATTCATGAGGAATCTTTAGTAATAAGATTGGCTAAACCCTATTTGGGTACTGGAGGAGCAACTGTTCATAGTCATTATGGGGAAATTATTTACGAAGGGGATACATTGATAACTTTGTTATATGAAAGATTAACAACCGATGATATAATTCAAGGTCTTCCTAAAATTGAACAATTGTCAGAAGCCCGTTCGACTAATTCAATATCCAAAAATATAAAAAAAAATGTTAAAAATTGGAACAGAGACATGCCAAAAATTCTTGGAAGACTTTGGGGGTCATTCATCAGTGCTAGGATAACTCTGGAGCAAACTCAGATTCAGTTAGTCAACCAGATTCAAAGGGTTTACCGATCCCAAGGAGTACAAATTTCTGATAAGCATATAGAGATTATTGTACGCCAAATGACATCAAAAGTTTTAATTGATGAAAATTCGGAAAATCAAAATTTTGAATATGTAATGGGTAATGTTTTTTTACCCGGGGAACTCATTGGATTATCACGAGCACAACAAATGAATCGTGCCCTAGAGGAGGCAATAAACTATCGAATCATGTTATTGGGAATAACAAAGGCATCTTTGAATACTCAAAGTTTTCTATCAGAAGCGAGTTTTCAGGAAACTGCTCGGGTCTTAGCTAAAGCTGCTCTTCAAGGCCGTATTGATTGGGTGAAAGGCTTGAAGGAAAATGTTATTCTCGGGGGGGTGATACCTGTGGGTACTGGATTCAACCCTTTAAGGAGGAGACAGATCAAAATTGATCCGAGAACGGGAAATCGCAAGTTATTTAGCAACAAAGTGAAAGATATTTTATCTCCTCATAAAAAAATATCTGCTTTTCCCATTGAGAACATGCACTATTATCACGAAACAATGGAGACAACTATTAAACAAAAAGAGTAGTTTTTATAAATGGATGAATTTATTGTTAGATCTATCCTATAATAAGGATATCGAATAAAATGGATCGCTCGTACCACGTATGATACGGGCACGCAATCTTTGAGATATAATTGATTCCGTTGGAATTAATAGTTAGATATTCCAGTTCATGGTATTTCGTTATTTCGAAAAATGGAAATCAAGAAGAGAAAAGGGAATGATGAAACATTCTTGGAACATAAAATTGGGAAGGATGATGAAAGCAGGAGTTCATCTCGGTCATAAAACTAGAAAATGGAATCCTAAAATGGCACCTTATATTTTTACAGAGCGCAGAAAGCTTCATATTATAAATCTGACTCAAACTGCTCGTTTTTTATCAGAAGCCTGTGATTTGGTGTTTGATGCAGCAGGTAAAGGAAAACAATTTCTGATAGTTGGTACAAAAAATCCAGCAGCTGCTGCTGCTACTAAATCAGCCGCTTTAAGAGCTCGCTGTCATTATGTTAACAAAAAATGGCTCGGTGGTATGTTAACTAATTGGTCCACTACAAAAATGAAACTTCGAAGGTTGCTATATTTGAAGAAAAAGCAAAATACAGGGGGATTCCGTCGATTTACGAAGAAAGAAGCAGCAAGGCTCAAGAGACAATTGGGCCAATTGCAGAAATATTTAGGCGGGCTTAGATACATGACAAGGTTGCCCGATATTGTCATAATTGTTGATCAGAAAAAGCAATACAAAGCTATCAAGGAATGTAGAACTTTGGGTATTCCAACAATTTGCTTAGTGGATACAGATTGTGATCCAGATGTTGTGGATATTCCAATTCCAGCCAATGATGATTCTATAACTTCAATTCGATTGATCCTCAGAGAATTAACTTCAGCAATTTGTGAAGGTAGGTTACTATAAGTATGTGAAAGGGAAAAAGGAAACAGAAAAACGGGAGGCCTAGATCTGAGTTGTCTACTCTTACAAGATATTGTAAGATTAAATTGATTGGGTGGACCACTATTTTAAAATTGAAGAGAATAGGTTAAAATAACCATAAATATTTTTCTTGCAATCAAGAAATCTTCTTGAGTAAATAACCATTCTGTTATATAATTTTGTGGCCAAAATCTCTGATTAGGGTTAAATAATGAAGGAATCGGTCATTCCACCAAAAGAAATTATTTTTGATTGAAGTTTCTTTTTGTTTCGCAAAGGGTTATATGTATATTATACAATCTTCTACTATTAGCACATTGAATAATATCTCCCACATATCCAGCGTGGAGGTAGGCCAACATTTATATTGGCAAATAGGCAGTTTTCAAGTTCATGCGCAGGTACTTATTACCTCCTGGGTTGTCATTGCTGTCCTATTGGGTTCAGCTACCATAGCCGTTAGAGATCTACAAACTATTCCGACCGGTGGTCAGAATTTTGTTGAATATGTTCTCGAATTTATTAGAGACTTGACTAAAACTCAGATTGGCGAAGAAGAATATGGTTCTTGGGTTCCTTTTATAGGAACTATGTTCTTATTTATCTTTGTTTCTAACTGGTCAGGCGCTCTTCTCCCTTGGGGAATAATCAAATTACCTCATGGAGAGTTAGCCGCGCCTACAAATGATATTAATACTACAGTTGCTTTAGCTTTACTCACATCAATAGCATATTTTTATGCAGGTCTTACAAAGAAGGGTTTAGGGTATTTTGGTAGATATATTCAACCGACCCCAATACTTTTACCAATTAATATATTAGAGGATTTTACAAAACCTTTATCACTTAGTTTTCGACTTTTTGGGAATATATTAGCTGACGAATTAGTAGTTGCCGTTCCTGTTTCTCTGGTACCTTTAGTAGTTCCTATACCTGTAATGTTATTAGGTATATTTACAAGCGGTATTCAAGCTCTGATCTTTGCAACTTTAGCTGCAGCTTATATAGGGGAATCCATGGAGGGTCATCATTAATCAATTGATTGCACATAATCTTTTTTTAGTATTGTTCAAATTCATAAATAAATTGATATGTATGGCACAAAAGGGATGTTCTTTTCGTTTAGGTTATACCTGTACCAAATCAAGGATTCAATAATTCATCTACTAATCTATTAGTAGGATTATTTAGGATGAGCAAACTACTCACCCCGTCGATAAAATTACTAGATAGAATAGATTAGATTTATTTATTTTTACATTTATATCTCTCTATTCAACCAGAAAGGAACAGGTTCCCTAAGGCGAGGGGGTTGAGTCAAATATGTACCCGGGTGTAGAACAATGAATTTGTTCTAAACCTAGAATTTATTTCATATGCATAGTTTGCGTTATGTAATATATGCATATGCGTATATGACCCAAATATATTAATATATTAACTTATATGATACCTAGAAAAAAAAAGGGGGTATTTTGCAGGTGATCCCCCATGTCTTAAATGAATCAAAATCTGCATATATTCTTGAGATATTGCAAAGGAAAAGTATCTCTATAACAGTAGCGAGTTACCTTATTTGGTAATATTATCACCTCCAATATCATAATAAGATCTCGTTGGGTTTTAGTTGTTCAAAAAAAAAGGGGGTTCACTAATTGAATCATTGGTGAACAATCAAATCAATAGAAAAAAATTGTTGTATTATCAAACATTTATCAACCTTAGTAAGAGGAGATTACCATGAATCCCTTGATTTCTGCTGCTTCCGTTATTGCTGCCGGATTATCTGTGGGCCTCGCTTCTATTGGACCTGGTATTGGCCAAGGCACTGCTGCGGGTCAAGCTGTTGAAGGTATTGCGAGACAACCAGAAGCAGAGGGTAAGATACGAGGTACGTTACTGCTAAGTTTAGCTTTTATGGAAGCTTTAACTATTTATGGCCTAGTTGTAGCTCTAGCACTTTTATTTGCAAATCCCTTTGTTTGATCTCAAAAACAGAGATTCGTACCCCTCATGATGATTAGTACCTTACTCTAATCATTTCCTTGTTCAGCCAATAGGGGGGACTGATCCAAATGATCAGCAAATGATGGGCTCTTTTGCTATACTTCACTTTTCCGATCAGAAAGACTCGTTACACTTAAACGACCAAATGTGCCAAAAAAGTTTTTTGTTTTAAAAAGCATCCTTACTTATAGACACGGACCCCAAGTCTGACTAAAGAATCAAAATCTATTTTTCTGGAACTCAAAAAAATATGGTAAAGTCAGAGAAAAAACTTTGTTTGTAAAACTTCAGTATCCTTATCTATGAGGGGAGAGCGTATGAAAAATGTAACTTATTCTTTGATTTCCCTGGTTTATTGGCCCTCCGCTGGGGGTTTAGAGTTAAATACCAATATTTTAGAAACAAATATAATAAATCTAAGCGTGGTGCTTGGTGTACTTATTTATTTTGGAAAGGGAGTGTGTGCGAGTTGTATATATTGAATAATATGGCTGGGTCCAACCAGCTGCACTTTTCTATCTAAAAAGTGCATGATCTAAACGAATTACTTCTAACGGGAAATGAGTATGGAAGAACTATAGCATTTCGTGATTGATTGGGATATCACCTGTTGTATCAACCAATAAGAGGGTACCATTAGAATGGTTAAAGCTGAATTGCTTGAAGTCCAAGCACAATTGGGTACTCTTTCCGCCGCTATGCCAGTATTAGATGGGTCCAAAGGCATAGTTGGAGATTGATCCGATATATAACATTCATATCACTGGAATGAATTGATCTATGGACTGAAAAAAATCCTAATCTCCCATCCAATTTTTTTGGTTTAAATGCTGACCCGACGACCTACACAGAAGGTAAATTATTCAAGAAAGAGTAAAGACACGAATGGAAATAAAAAAGGGGAAAGAGGGAGAGGTAACGCGAAGAAGGAACACACACAAGAACAACTTTGTCGATAATCAAAAATCCCTTTTGGCGAAAGAGCCCTTCGGAGATTTCGGTCTTTGATAGATTGATCCTATTTTTACGGAATATGAAGAGAAAGGGCAGGCTTGGTGAAAAAAGGGATTTATACGTGCTCCCATAAAAAACCTGAGCAGGAAAGCCGAATGAATTGAAAGGTTCGTGTTCGGTTTGGGAAGAGATTAGAAAATGGTTCAATTTTTGAATAGATAATCTACTTTCATTAAGTAATATATTAGATAATCGTAAAAATATAATATTGACTACTATTCGGAATTCAGAAGAACTATGTGAATCAGCTACCAATCAGCTCGAACAAGCTCGGGTTCGTTTACGGGAAGTAGAGAAGAGAGCGGGGGAAATCCGGATAAACGGATACTCCCAAATAAAACGGGAAAAAGAGGACTTCATCAATGCTACTTCTGCGAATTTGGAACAATTAGAGGATTCCAAGAATGAGACCATTCGCTTGGAACAACAAAGAGTAATTGAACAAGTCCAACAACAAGTTTCTCGCCAAGCTGTCCAAAGAGCTCTGCGAACTCTGAATAGTCGTTTGAATAACGAGTTACATTTACGTACGATCGATCATCATATCGGCCTCCTTAGAGCCATGAAAAACATAACAGGCGAGCATATATAATATATATATATATATATGCTCATGAATAGAAAGATAAGCTTATATATATAAGCTTTATATTATATATATGCGTATAGGTCTTATTTTTAAAAAGAGAATGAACTAGTGTTAGTTTAATGGTAACTATTCGCCCCGATGAAATTAGTAATATGATACGGAAACAAATCGAGCAATATAATAACGAAGTCAAAGTCGTTAATATTGGCACTGTACTTCAAGTAGGAGATGGCATTGCTCGTATTCATGGTCTTGATAAAATAATGGCGGGGGAATTAGTCGAATTTGTAGATGGTACAGTAGGGATTGCTCTAAATCTAGAATCAAATAATGTTGGAGCTGTATTAATGGGTGATGGCTTGATGATACAGGAAGGCAGTTCCGTGAAAGCAACAGGAAAAATTGCTCAGATACCAGTAAGTGAAGCTTATTTGGGTCGTGTTGTAAATGCGCTAGCCCAACCTATTGACGGTAAGGATAAAATTTCATCTTCCGAATTTCGATTGATCGAATCTCCCGCTCCAGGTATTATTTCGAGACGTTCTGTATATGAACCTCTTCAAACGGGGCTTATTGCTATTGATTCCATGATCCCTATAGGACGCGGTCAACGAGAATTAATTATTGGAGACAGGCAGACCGGCAAAACAGCAGTAGCTACAGATACGATTATCAATCAAAAGGGTCAAAATGTCATATGTGTTTATGTAGCTATTGGTCAAAAAGCTTCTTCCGTGGCTCAGATAGTTAATACTTTCCGAGAATGTGGCGCAATGGAATATACAATTGTGGTAGCGGAAACTGCGGATTCTCCCGCTACGTTACAATATCTTGCTCCTTACACAGGAGCGGCTTTAGCCGAATACTTCATGTATAAAGAACAACATACATCAATAATTTATGATGATCTCTCCAAACAAGCACAAGCTTATCGACAAATGTCTCTTTTATTAAGAAGACCACCCGGCCGGGAAGCTTACCCGGGAGATGTTTTTTACTTGCATTCCCGTCTCTTGGAAAGGGCAGCTAAATTAAATTCTCAGTTAGGTGGGGGTAGTTTAACTGCTCTACCAATAGTAGAGACTCAAGCTGGAGATGTTTCAGCATACATTCCCACTAATGTAATTTCCATTACTGATGGACAAATTTTCTTATCGGCTGATCTATTCAATGCAGGAATAAAACCTGCTATTAATGTAGGCATTTCCGTATCCAGAGTAGGATCTGCGGCTCAAAGGAAAGCAATGAAAAAAGTAGCTGGAAAATTGAAATTGGAGTTAGCCCAACTTGCAGAATTAGAAGCCTTTGCACAATTTGCTTCTGATCTTGATAAAGCTACTCAAGATCAATTGGCAAGAGGCCAACGCTTACGCGAGTTGCTCAAACAACCTCAATCAGATCCTTTGACAGTGGAAGAACAAATAGCTATGATTTATACTGGAACAAATGGATATTTGGATGTATTAGAGATAACACAAGTTAGAAACTTTATTGGCGAGTTACGCAGCTATTTATTAAAATATAAACCCCAATTTGGGGAAATTATACGTTCTACTGGAACATTCACGGAACAAGCAGAAGCTCTTTTGAAAGAAGCTATTCAGGAAAATACTGAACTGTTTCTACTTCGAGAACAAAAAAAATGAATATTTTCCGATTGGATCAATCGTTCAAAACGGGGGGTTGAGTTTAAACCTCATTGAGCGCAAATGATTTTTAACATTTGTAATTGTTACAAGAGTATTACGTCCAATAGGATTCGAACCTATACCTAAGGTTTAGAAGACCTCTGTCCTATCCATTAGACGATGGACGCTCTTTCTTTTCT